GAATATTCTGTTAATTAATTTCTAGCTTTAATTGATACGCCATTTCCTACGTCATTTTCTTATTATTGCAGTATCCTATACTGGAATGTAAGACAGCGCATATGTTCATTTGGTTGCTTGCATATAACATGGATATATTTAGATCACGGACAGAAAAATATGATTGATAGAACAACAGAATATATAGGAAACTCAAAATTTTTAATCATGGATACATATATATCCTTAACATACTCAAGCGGCTCCCATTATTGGTATCAAACCAATAGCGATTCATACAAGCTAAATCTTCTAATCGATAATTAGGCCAAAAAAAGAACTTGAATTTAATTAATTCATTTTTTTTTATGTCACAATGTTGACTTTCATCCAAAAATTGACTCCATTTTTTTATCTTGTTCTCCTTGTAAACTAATGGATTTCTATCCACACCATCGTTATTCTTTAAATTCAAATTGAAAGAAATGAGAATTCTTAATTCTCTACGACGTCTAGACGATAAAATTTTTTCAGGAACAAGCAAATCATAATTATTTTTGTCTATATTTTTAGTAACATTTTTTTGTTTTCGGTATCTTTGATTACTTTGGTACTTACTTTTATGAACCAATGAAATACCTATGATTTGATACATAAAAAACTGTCCGTCATTTTTTAGAGATAGGCGGGCAGGTTCCATAATTAATATTCCTTTTTTAATTAATTGTGTAAGATTTAAACGCCTCCTCATTATATCTAGATTCATTTCTTTCCTTTGAATATAGGATATACTAATTTTTCTTACATTTATCAGGCTAAGTAGGAGACCATATATCTGGATATTATTCAGCATTTTTTGATTCAATTCATTAAAACGTCCAGTCCATCTTAATTGCAAAGGAAAATCTCCTTTAAGGAATATTTTTAGTTTTTCGATCGATTCTAAAAAATATTCTTCAATATTGTTTTGATTCGTTAATTCAAAATATTGTTTTGAATTTGATGGGCTAAAATTGAAAAAATCCTCCTCTTGCTTTCCGTTGATTTTTTTATTTTCACTAAAATGGGGATTTATATTCAAATTAAAAAGAAGTAATTTGCTTGGGATAAACCAAGGTTTCTCTTTATATTTATTATAAAGTATCATAAACTCTGGAAAGAAAAAATCTTTCCGATTTGATATGAGGCAATTTAAGATTAAGATTTTTTCATTCATTCCCATCCAATCAAAAAATAGCTTTTTGTAATTTATTTCGAAATTTGAATCAATTGGAAGATAAAAAAGACCATTAGTATGAATTTTATCCATTATTTGGTCCTTATTAGTGGGTTCAATCTGAATATTTTTATTAATTTTACACAAAAATTTTCTATCTTTATTTTTTTCCATATATATAATATCGCTTTTTCCTAGATAATTCTTGCTAGGAATATTCTTGAGTATGTTAAAAAATTTTTCTTTATTTCTGGTAGAATTTTCTTGGTTCTTATTTGTTTCTAATGCTGATCTATAAATATAGGAGTTATTCTTAGTTTCAGAATGAATATATTTATATGATAAAAGATCATATCTATAGTTTTTTTGAAAATTCTCCTCTTTATTTGGTAATAAATACACTGTCGAATTTTGTTGTTTTTTTGAATCAAGTAATTGGTCTTTTTCCGAGGAATACCATTTGTTTAAATCTTTATTTTGAGACGTATGGCATTGATTGATTCTATTTCGCCATTTTGAGGGGATTAATCTAGACGATGTAATCTGAGATAAATCGTATTGATAATGACCTCTTAACCAGTTTTTCCATGGATTCATTCCAGAATTTGGAAGTTTCTTATGTCTTACTTCGGAATGAAATATTCCTTGTCTTCCAAAAAAATCCTTTATTTCAGTCTTAAGAAAAAAAGACGGTCCATTATATTGAAAAATAGATCTTAACTTATTGAAGTTAATAATTTGGGTTTGTGATAATTTTAAAAATACATATTTTTGTGACAAGTAAGATAAATCAAAAAAAATATCTGACTTCCGCTTACTATTTCTAAGATTATCAAAAGCCCTTTTTATAGTCATAGGCGAAATAAAGTCAATTTTATTTTGTTTTGTTTTATTAATCCTTTCTTTATTTGTTTCATTATTGTCAATGTATTTATCATTATCAATAATTTTTTTTGTTGATTTGAGAAAAAGTTGTAGAGCGATTCTGCGCATATTAATGATACATAGAAAGATATCTATGTATATTTTTTCAATGAAAAATTGAACTATTAATTCAATATTTTTTCTTTTTAATATTTTAAAAATTTTTGGGGATGATTCTGCATTATTCTTTTTCTTTTTTTTGATTCCTGGCGTTACTTTTTTTTTTTTTTTCATTATTTCTATTTCATTTCTGATTGTGTTTCTTCTATCAATCCTATGTTTCATTTCTTTTTCTGCCTGTGAATAATTTGTCCAACCTGTAGATCCAATTTGACTAAGTGATTCATGAATTATCTGATTGCTTATTATGGAACCCTTTTC